AATGGATCTTGAAGTACTATTTCTGCATCTCCCTGACCAAATCCACCCACATTAGGATTACTCGTTAATGGTTGATCCAATTTGATGGATTCACCCTCTGAAACAAGAACTTCTGGTCCCGGAGGGATAATATCAACCACTTCACGTCCATCCGATGGATCTGTTATGGTTATTTCATACCCCCCTTTTTCTTTTCGTATGATTTTACTTACTATGCCCGCCCCTGTAGCATTATAAACTGTATTGTTACTCTTGCTTCCGTCGGGATAAATCTGTCCCCTTCCCCTATTCCCCCCTACGTATATAGGATATTTTAAGAAGTGAACATCTTTCTTAGTAGCGGGGTCGGGGGAAAGAATAGGAAAGGTGATTTCACTATATTTCTGACCGGGGACAGGCCCTATCACAAGAATATTTTGTTTATTAGGGCGATAGCTCTGAAAAGACAAATTGCCTATCTTTTCTTTCATCTCGGGAGAAATACGATCGGGAGGAGCTAATTCAAACCCCTCCGGTAAAATAAGAACAGCCCCCACATTCAAACCCCCTTTCTTACCATTAGCAAGAACTTGTTTCACTTGCTTATCATAAGGAATTCGAACAACTGCTTCAAATACAGTATCAGGGAGTACCGCCTGTGGAACCTCAATATCCACGGGCTTATTAGCTAAATGGCAGTTGGCACATACAATACGCCCAGTCGCTTCTCGTGGATTTTCATAACCCTGCTGCGCAAAAATGGGATATGCACTTGAAATGGATGTCCGAGTTATGATATATATCATGAGTGATACGGAAATAGATCGAGTAATATGTTCCTTTATCCAAGAAAAAGTCTTTCTAGTTTGCATGGTCTAATCATTGATCCGAAAATTTCTACAATAAATTTGGCAGGTCTCTAGTATAGTTCCCTGTCCACGATTCTGCTATTTATTGGAATCATTTTACTAGAATACTATAGTATAAGTATACTATGAAAATAGTATGAAAATCGCCTGTTTTTAATACTTCTGTAGAACTACAAAGTAAGAAACATTCTAATTGGATTAATATCGGCGGATCCTTTATCAATCATTCATTGAATGATAAATAACTACAAGTGACGGAGATACACGATTTAAATAATGAAAAATCCAATATTTAAAAATAGTATCGAGAATAACTGGAAAAGTGGAAACAAGACCAGATATAATTTGATCATTATGACCAAATCCAAAATCTTTGTAGACAGAACCAATCATTAGTTCCCAACCATGGGGTGAATGAAATCCGATACATAAATCGGTTAATAAAAGAATCAAAAAAGCTTTGACTGTATCACTTAAGTTATATAGGAATTCTTGAGTCCAAGAGTTAAGAATAACAAGTTCTTGATTACCTAAAATAGAATAACCGGTTAGAATAACAAAACAGATTAGATTTGTTGAGAAGTGCAAAATCGTATGGATACGATCCTCATTGTGTATCTTGATTAATTGGATCGTTTCTTTGTGGATTTCTATAGGAAGCTTTTGTAGATGTGTCTCCGAGTATTCCTTGATCATTTCTTCCAAGAAGAGGATTTCCTCTAATTCTAGGAACTTTTCTATAAGACTTTTTTCTTGCATATCATTCAAAAAATTTTCGGATTGACCCGTATTCGACCAACTAGTAACCCAAGATTCCATACTTTTAGTAAATGAGAGAGAAATCCACCAGGGCAGAAATACTATAGATGCAAGATACAAAAGAGGAGTGAATGCTTTCTTTTTTGCCATTTTTAACCTGTGAATTTTTAATTAACCCACTTCATTCTTCATTTGTCGACTCTATGTGATCCAATATTTCTTTCAAACCAAACATGAGTTCTAGACAAGGTATCAAACCTATGAATCTATTTTCTTTGTGATTTTGTTTGAATCTAGAAAGAATACAGAAATAGACTAAGACTCCACTTGGAATTCGACTGAAGAAATAATACAAAATTGTGTTTCCAGATATCTCAATTCATCAAATTCCAAACAAAACACGTGTCTCCTTTCGATCAATGAACAAAAGAAGTCCTTTTAGGAATGAATATTGTTGCGATTTGGAGACGTAAAGAACTCTTTTTCTATCAAAATATCCAATATTTCAAAAAAATTCCAAGGAGTTTCCATAGTCAAGACATAGAATAATTGAGAGAAAGATATTGTGATGATCAAAAAATCGATTGACAAAAAGAAAAGAATTTACAAGATATGATTTATCTGCATCTAAAGTATCCCTTAGTTATAGAAAAAAACAAGATTCTTGTATTTTTCCCTCCTGCGGAGAAAGCATTCGCTCGTCAGCCCAATCCCTTTCTCAAAAGACTTCAATTGGTACGCGCAAGAAATAGGCCAATTCCGCGGCTTTTTGTTCAATTTCTCGTGGAGTCAAATTCTCATCAGTACGGGTCAACGGAATAGCCCCCCGGCCTCTGATGTCCATATAAAGGATACGGCGAGCATAAATACCCTCTTTAACTTCTATTCTAACGGATTGAATATCTTTTATACGGAATCGGAGGAATATGCGACGATTTTTTCCAGGAAATCCCCACCGAAAAATACACACCATTCCTTCCTTTCTATCGAATTGATCATAACCACTACCTACATTCCAGGAAATTGTGCACCACAAGTAGGAACTAATAAAGAGACCTGCGATCCCGTAGAAAGACATCACGATCCCTTGTGGAAAAAAAAGGATTTGCTGAGACGGAACAAAAGATATCAAATTTCTACCAAGATAACTGGAAGTTCCAACCAATAAGAATCCTAATGAACCTAAAAAAACGATAAGCGCCCAGCAAAAATTACTTAGTTTTCGAGACCCCGTTATAAGTTCTATCCATATATGTTCTGATCGCCAACTCATACTTGATCCGATTGCATTTTATTGGAATTGAGAGAATACCCCAAATGGTTTTGACTTTACTTTTTTGTTTCCGAATGAACTTTCATCAACTAGCACTAGTTTAATGTGAACTAGCACTAGTTTGATGGGAACCTTTAGGAGTAATTCCTCAAATTGGTTAGATCTAAAATAATAACACACCCTTCCTATGATCCCAATATACATATAGATCCGCCAACTTTACATTTTGGGTATCCAGCAGTCCTGATCTATTTCAAACCAGCTGGAATTCAGTTACCCATAGATCATTTTCTGCAGGCATAAGAGCTTTTTCCTTTATGTTCGTCAGAAATCACATGTTCTACCTTATTTCTCGAAATAAATATATGGGTTATGCTACAAGTCTAAGTTTCAAAAAAACGGATGAGATTGGGTCCCCTCAGATCTAAACAATCTTGTTTTTTTGAACATGAAGAAATAAAGAAGCCATTGCAATTGCCGGAAATACTAGGCCTACTAAAGGCACAAAAATAGAGGGAAATTGGAAAGTTGTCATAAAATGGGTACCTCGGTTTACTATTTGTACCTGTTCTTATTTTTTTTAATATCATATTTATTATTTATACTAATTATAATTAATAATTGTAATTAGTATGAATTCGTAGTTATTATGAATTCATTCAATTTGAAAATTCTTATTACAGATATAAGTATCTAATTGAGTATATAGAATAAGTCCAAGGAATGTAGAACTCAAAAAATGGACTTATTCGTCTATCTACATGAAAGATACATATGATAATCCATTTGATTATTTTTCTTCATTTCTTTGTGTTTTGTTATTGTCTTCGAATTGAATATTAATAGTAGTTTCTTACAAATTATTGAAAGATTCATTAGAATGCGGCACAACCAGGATTTTTAGTGAAAATAGGATTTTCGGGGGCTGAAGAAAGATACAAAACCATATATCTATTTTTTTCTATATTTGAATTTGATTCTATACCTAAGACAAAATTCGTTTTATTTGCCTAATTTCACGATTTGCCTAATTTTACGAAAGGAAGAACTCGTGTTTTTATCTTGTTGATAGAGACTTCTTAATTAGTAATCGGGAATCCAGGTAAAAAAAAGAGTTATCCGCCACTTTTTATTCTTTTTACAATTAGATCTTAGGTCACCAAAGAAAACTTCATTCTTAGTTACTTTGATTCCGATAAGCAAACTACTTGTTTGCTACAAATAAAATAATTGAACCTAGTGTATTGAATTGGAATTCAAGGGAAAGAAGGCGTGGAGCTTAAATAACTCACTCAGAACACTTTTTAAAAGATTACGTGGTACGATTAGGTCAAATAAGCCCTTCTGGAATAAATATTCAGAAGCTTGTGAACCTTCGGGTATCGTTTTATTCAATGTTTGTTCAATTACTCTTTTACCCGCAAATGCAATGTAGGAATTTGGTTCTGCAATAATAATATCTCCCAACATACCAAAACTAGCTGTTACCCCGCCGGTAGTAGGAGATGTAAGGATTGATACATACAATAACTTTTTATTTGATTGGTAATCATATAAGGCAGACGAGATTTTAGCCATTTGCATCAAGCTCAAACTTCCTTCTTGCATGCGCGCCCCCCCCGAAGCGCACACTATAATAAGAGGTATAAATTGATTGGTAGCGTACTCAATCAAACGGGTTATTTTCTCCCCGACTACGGATCCCATACTACCCCCCATAAATTTAAAATCCATAACCCCAATTGCTACGGGAATACCATTTAGTTGACCTACGCCTGTTTGAACAGCCTCGGTTAATCCTATGTTTCTTTGATAAAAATCAATACGATCTTTATAAGTCTCCTCCTCCGAATGAAATCCAATGGGATCCCCCGAGACCATGTCTTCATCCATAGGATCCCAAGTACCGGGGTCGATCAAAACTTCGATTCTTTCTGAACTACTCATTTTCAAATGATATCCACATTGTTCACAAATATTAATTTGTGATTTCAAAAGTTTCTTATAATTTAATCCATAACAATTTTCGCATTGAACCCACAACTGCTTGTATTTTTGAGTTTCATCGAGATCGCTAGCTCTTAGAGTTAAATCACTACTCTTCGCGCGGGTTCGTATAC